AGTTCCATACAGATTACTTCTCAATACAATTTCTTTCAAATTCATTAAAATTTCATGTACTGATTCTTGAATACCTACTATGGTAGAATATTCATGTGGTATTTTTTCAAATTTTGCACGGGTGATACATGTTCCTTCTATTTCCCCAAGCAAAGCTCTTCGCATCGCAATGCCTATTGTATCGGCTTGCCCTTTCATAAGTGGAGATAGAATAAAGCGTCCATAATAAAGACGCTTACTGTCTGCTCTTGATTCAACACACTTCCACTGTAGTGTCCAAGTAGATACTCTTACTTTCTCTCGAACCATAATAATATTATTTGATCAGATCATTGAATCGTTTATTTCTCTTGAAATCTCTTTTATTTTCATTTCTACACACGTCTTTTTTTAGGAGGTCTACAGCCATTATGTGGCATAGGGGTTACATCACGTACGAAATTTAATAGTATACCACTTCTACGAATAGCTCGTAATGCTGCATCTCTTCCGAGACCAGGACCTTTTATCATGACTTCTGCTCGTTGCATACCTTGATCTACTACTGTCCGAATAGCATTTCCTGCTGCGGTTTGAGCAGCAAATGGCGTCCCCCTTCTTGTACCATTGAATCCACAAGTACCGGCGGAGGACCAAGAAATTACCCGACCCCGTACATCTGTAACAGTCACAATAGTATTGTTGAAACTTGCTTGAACATGAATAACTCCCTTTGGTATTCTACGTGTACTTTTACGTGAACCACTACGGGCATTCGTACGTGAACCAGTTCTTGGTCTAGATTTTGCCATACTTTATCATCTCATAAATAGAAATTCGAGATATATGGATATATCCATTTCATGTCAAAACAGATCCTATTTTTTTCATTGGGTCCTTTACGTTAGAGAGCCCCTTTTCAAAAGATTATCCTTGTCTTTGTTTATGTCTCGGATTAGAACAAATTACTATAATTCGTCCCCTCCTACGGATCAGTCGACATTTTTCACAAATTTTACGAATGGAGGCCCTTATTTTCATAGTTGTCGTTCCTTAACTTAATTCTGACTCTATTTATTGGAAGAAAATAAGTTTCTTGAAATGTTGAACCTCAAATTGTATCCCCATGAAGGGAATGCTGAAGTTGAAAAAACAACCTAATCATTCGAATCCTTGTTGTGGCATCTATAAATTATACGCCCTCTGGTTGAATCATAATGACTTACTTCAATTTTGCCCCTCTCCCCCCATCGTATACGTATAAAACTCCGTCGGATCCTTCATGAACCATAACCTAGAATTAGATCTTCATTATCGAAAAACCCCGAGCATACATACCATTTAGAAGGAGAAGTGATTCATTAATGAAACCTTCATGAATCCATTTTTTTGTTCTTTCATTCTAGGTAAAAGCCCTAGAAGTATCACCTAATGTAGTAGGAATGATATCAACTAACCCACCCTTTTTTCTTTTGACAAATAGGAAATTCCGGATTCAATTCTGATATCAGAAAGATTACCATATATAACACAAAATTTCTCCGCCGATTCTTTCGAGTCGAGCCTCTCGGTCTGTCATTATACCTCGAGAAGTCGAAAGAATTACAATCCCCATCCCGCCTAAAATTCTAGGAATTCGTTGATAGTTCGAATAGATTCGTAGGCCAGGCCTACTGATACGTTTTAAATTTAAAATAGTTCGATAGGGTCCTTTCCTATTCCTTCTATGTCGTAGGGTTAAAACCAAAAAATATTTGTTGTTTTCCTGATGCTTCCTCACGTTTTTGATAAAACCTTCTCTTAAAAGTATTTTAACAATGTTTTCCGTGATGTTAGTGGATGCTATTTGAATCGTCCCTTTTCTATTCATGTCAGCATTTCGTATAGAGGTTATTATGTCAGCAATAGTATCCCTACCCATGATAAACTAAATTTTGGGTTGCCTCCCATTTTTTATATAATCAACATGCTATTTTTTATTTATTTTTATATTTTATTTATTAAATAAAGGGATATGCGTCAGATACAACCTAATCCACTAATTAATCTATTTCATCCAAATACTATGTATAATAGAACTATATTACGTATGATCTCATCTTATAATACCTCAGGTGCTAATGAAACTATTTTAGTGAAATTTAACTGTCTCAATTCTCGGGCAATCGCACCAAAAACTCGAGTTCCTTTTGGATTTCCTTCTTGATCAATCACAACTGCAGCATTATCATCATATCGTATTATCATACCGTTGTCACGTTTAAGTTCTTTACAAGTACGTACAATTACAGCTCTGATCACTTCTGATCTTTCTAGAGGTGTGTTTGGTAATGCTTCCTTGATCACAGCAACAATAATGTCACCGATATGAGCATATCGGCGATTACTAGCTCCTATGATTCTAATACACATTAATTCTCGGGCCCCGCTGTTATCCGCTACATTCAAATGGCTTTGAGGTTGAATCATATCATTTTTTAATCTGTTCTTTCAATGTTAATGCAAAGGGCGAAGTAAAAAAAAAAAAATATTGTTTGTCAAAAAGAAACCTGCAATTGTTTTTTTATCCCCAAGACTTCTTTCCTTTGGTTCTACGTTCCTATCCCGAAATCATAAATTGAGTTCGTATAGGCATTTTGGACGCCGCTATTGAAATAGCCTTTCTGGCTATATTTTCTGCTACTCCCCCCATTTCATAAAGTATTCTACCTGGTTTAACGACAGCTACCCAATATTCGGGAGATCCTTTACCCGAACCCATACGTGTTTCCGTAGGTCTTACTGTAACTGGTTTGTCTGGAAATATACGTACCCATATTTTTCCACCACGGCGCACATTTCTTGTCATTGCTCGTCGCCCTGCTTCTATTTGTCTAGATGTGATCCAAGCGGGTTCAAGTGCCTGAAGAGCATATTTACCGAAACAAATACGATTACCTCGATAAGATATTCCTTTCATTCTTCCTCTATGTTGTTTACGAAATCGGGTTCTTTTGGGGTTATAGTTGATGGTTCTTTCTCAATTCCACCTCTACTACAAAACCGGACATGAGAGTTTCTTCTCATCCGGCTCCTCGCAAATGAAACGATTCGAATTTTATAATTTTATGACAATATACTGAATCATGGATTCTTTGAGATTTCATCTAATCTATTAGAAATTTTTATATCTTGTTTGGATATATACTTAAACATGTATTTTTTTTCTAGATAATTATTTTTATTTCTAGATAATGAGATAATGTCGTTTTTTTATAACGAATCTTTATTTTGTTTTGCCTTTGATCGATCATATTATCATATTGGATCGAACAAGATTGAGTAATGTAAAAGAAGATTGAGTAATCTAATAAAAACTTTCGCGGGCGAATATTTACTCTTTCAATATCTATTTTAGTTGTAGGGTTAGCTCATGAATTCTCGGAATAAATGAATTGGTCCCTGGTTCGTTCCGCCATCCCCCCTAATGAATTATTAGGATTCATTTTTCAATAGAATCTTACGTATTCATAGGTTCCATCGTTCCCATCGCTTCGCAATTAATGGTTAGGTTTGAATTCTATAATGGAGCCCCCCTCATGAAATTTGTTCTTGAGTCAATCTTCTCAGTCTTTATTGGCTCGAGGCTCTTGATTTTTTTCTATGAATAGATTCATATAGTTATGGATGAATCAGTATTGATGCTTTATTACACTGCCTTTTATGAGATGACTCATAAACCTTACATATATTGGAATCCTATATCATTGATATTCTTTTTCTTTCTTTCTCTCAACCTTCCTTTTATCTGCATACTTTTTTTATATCATAATCAGATTGATTTTTTTTTATGCAAGAAAGATTTCAGTTGCTACAATGATATGATCAATATATCATATCTTGACTGCTTTTTTGTATCCAGATAATGTGAAACGATGAGTTGGTTATTAGTTCTATAGTTATTAGTTCACAGTAGGGGTCTGTCCATTTTTTTGGAATTCTATCCTATAAAAAAAACCAACGAGTCACACACTAAGCATAGCAATTATATGAAATCATCAATCAAATTTTTATTCAACCTTACAGAATTGCTTATTTTTTTGATTTAAGAGAAAAAGTTTTTTTTTTATTCTATTTTTTTTTATCAATGGATATAGTGTAAAGAGTAAAGACAAGGAAAGTATTCTTATTCCCCATTCTTATTCCCCAAAAATCCAAATTTTGATGCCTAATACTCCATAGACCGTTCGGACTCCATAGGAACAATAATCAATTTTAGCTCGAATGGTTTGTAGAGGAACCCTACCTTCTCTGATCCATTCGACACGTGCAATTTCTTTTCCGTCGATGCGACCTGCAATTTGTACTTGAATTCCTTTTGTATCTGCCTGTTCGGTTAATTCAATAGCCTTTTTTATTGCTTTGCGAAATGAAACTCTATTCTTTAATTGTCCGGCTATAAATTCTGCAAGAATATTAGGGTGCCCATAAGGGTTTGTAATTCTTGTGATAGCAATGTTGAGTTTTCGGTTCACACAATTAAGTTCTTTTTGTACATTCATCTGTAATTCTTCGATTCTTCGCGTCTTGCCTTCTAGTAATAACTTTTGGAATCCCATATAGATTATGACTTGAATCAGATCAATTCTTTTTCGAATTTCTATGCGTGCAATTCCCTCTACACCAGAGGATATTCTCATATTTTTTTGTATATAATTCTTGATACAATTTCGTATTTTTTGATCTTCTTGTAGACCCTCGGAATAATTTTTGGCTTGTGCAAACCAAATAGAATGATGACCTTGGGTTGTACCAAGTCTGAAACCAAGTGGATTTATTTTTTGTCCCATAATCCCCCACTATTATACATATAATGATATGTCATATCTGTGTACTTCTTTTTTTTTTCATTCGGATTTTATTTATAAAAATAAATTTTCTTCTTCATAGAAAGATGTATCTTTCAATACAATCCTTATATGACAAGTGGGTCTTTTTATTGCATAACTCCGTCCTCGAGCTCGAGGTTTTAATTTTTTCAT